ATCTAGGAAAAAGACAATTGAATTGGAAATATCGACAAATTCTTGCGGAGTCCAAAAAAAGGGGGGGGTCAACTTGTTCCAAATTTAATCTCTATCGAATTTTAATATCAGAATAGCGGATATAGTCATAATTCAATGGGTCAGGTCCACTTATTTTTCTTTTGTTGATTTCAAATTGAAAATAGGAATATTCGGTGATTCAAGAGCTGACTTATCATTATTCATGATAACTACTAGACTATAAATGATAACGTATTATTATACGGTAGGTTACTACTATGAAAAATATCTCTATTCTTCCTTCAAATATGAATACTACTACTGTAGTTTTATAAAAAAAGCCAAAGTCCCCTTGAACCGACGACTTACGCCTTAACATGGCGTTACTCTACCACTGAGTTAAAGGGGCCTGTTTGATTTAATTCGTAAATGGGTCACTATACTATGTGGGTAAAATATTATATCTAGATAAATATATATTATATACCAAAGTCTATATAAATAAATATAATACACAGTAAACTCATTGCGGCTAGTGGCTTATTCTTAACTAGCAAGTCTAGGGTAAAATGCAAGGAATTTTGTTTCAAAACCGAATTTCTTTAATTGCTTTTCTTTTATTGAACGAATCCTCATCAGAACGAAATTAACTTGATTGATATATGTACACTTACCAATTCCACATAGCTTCAAGAGATTTTATTGAATCATATGATGAATAGATTCTACTTGTCCCTGAACTACATTCTTAGATAAAAAAATAATTTTCAATAACTGCTTGATCCCCCATTCCCAGATTTATCATTTCCTAGCTTAATGTGAAATAGCGATAGGGATATCTCATCTTAACAATGAGAGCGTAAGAAATGGAATTTCACCCCCTTTCTTTTTATTTTCTGACGGATTAATTACTCCCCGAAAGAATCCTAGTTTTCTTTCGTATTCTTGCAATTTTTGTCTTTATTTTATTAGAAATTAAATATAATTAATATAATATAGATTTCTATATACAAATAAAATGGAGAATCTAATGAATGATTCATGAATATGAATGACGAATCCAAAATTTATATGAAATCGTGAAAAACTGAAGGATACTTCGGATCTAATCATACCAATTATATTGACAATTTCAAAAATTGTTCATATAATAGGTATGATAGCGGTTGAGCAAGTATGCCCCCATCGTCTAGTGGCTCAGGACATCTCTCTTTCAAGGAGGCAACGGGGATTCGACTTCCCCTGGGGGTAGGGTACTACGAAAAGAAGTTGGTCAGGGATTACCAATACGACTAAAATTGATTCTTCCTGGGTCGATGCCCGAGCGGTTAATGGGGACGGACTGTAAATTCGTTGGCAATATGTCTACGCTGGTTCAAATCCAGCTCGGCCCAACAATTCACCAATCTACCATGAGATGGTAGAACCCCCTTCTTCTTCAGAAATACCTGATACGGGGGAATAAAAAAGAATCAAATTTTCTGCTAGATCCCTTATTTCCCCGGGATTGTAGTTCAATTGGTCAGAGCACCGCCCTGTCAAGGCGGAAGCTGCGGGTTCGAGCCCCGTCAGTCCCGACGAATCCAATAAGTACACTAATCTGCCTCTCCTCTTTCTGTGAAAGAGGGGACATGGGGCAGCATTTCATTCCCAAGGGGATTATTTTTTTTTTCACATTTCTAATCAAACAAATAGCAATGTTCATTACTTCAACGAGGACTGATTGATAGGAGTAGATTAGTACAATTTTTGGTTGGTAGCATTATTATTATAGTAAGTATTCCAAGAGATCCTGAGTCTTCTTTTTGGATTGATCCTCATTCATGTAATGGAACAAGGTCCGATATCTTTCTCGGGCGCATATCCACAGATGGAATTCGTTTCTTGTATAATACAAAATGAATTTAACAAAATCTCCCCTTCTGGCTCTGTGTTTGTTTATGGAACCTCAATTACTAAATGTGAAGTTAAAAAAAAAATTTTTATTCAAATTGGATACTGAGCTTTTGATATATGTCTCCCAGGACTAATAACCGAGGTTAAAAGAAAGATAAAGATTAATCAAGGAACCCCTTCCCCCTTTTCGCAAGGGAATGAATAATTTTTCCTTACTATTTTTTCTATTTTTTTCAGGGTCCTGTCGAAGAAAGAACAAACCCGAAAAAAAAAATGAAAATAACTAAAATAGTGAATTTGATGGAATATTCCCTCTTTTTTCCCGAGACTCAGCTTTATCACACTTCTTTGTTTTCCAAATAAAATTAGATCATAAAAAAACGGTGTTTAGAGCTTATCTTTTTCCGCTTTGCTTGTCTTATTTGTTGGGGGTTTGTAACTAATGGAAAGGGGTGGGTGGTGAGATGATACTTCATTTGATGATTGTACAAGGGAGACGTAAGATAGGTTATAGAAAATAAACAACAGAAAAGAATCCTATATAATGCTAAAAAAGGAATTTTTGATTGCGCGGGGAATCCTATTTTGGATTCGGTATGGATAAAAGATCTCCCTATGTTATACTTTTCAATTTTCGACGACGAATTAATTTGATAGCTTAGATATTGTTATTCATGATATTGATCCGATTGAATATGGTCGAGAGGTAATTCATTCATTGAATTTACAGGCGCAAGATTGATTATCTCTAAGGGATTAAATCCCGAGTTATTGTGAAGTAAAAAAAAACGATGAGATTATGGAAGTAAATATTCTTGCATTTATTGCTACTGCACTGTTCATTTTAGTTCCTACTGCCTTTCTACTTATCATTTACGTAAAAACAGTCAGTCAAAATAATTAATTGAATGAAACTTGATCTTATCAATGGTTGAAAAAATCAAATGAAAGGGATTCCAATTTTGCGTCTTAAATGAATAAATGAAATGGACGGGCTATAATCGGCAGTAGTCTACGAGATCCGATAGTATGGTAAGAAAGATTCGTCGAGTTCTTTCTTACCGTACTGTACTATTAGTGTTATTGTAGTGTATAAAGTTGTACTTTATAATAAAGCTAGAGGCTTTATATAGATCAATCTAACATATTATCTTCATATATGTAGATATATGTAGTGTCGATATTAATTTTATATATGGAATTGACATAGGGCCCAATTCTATTTCTTTGATACATCTATTTGTTCCGATCAATCTGAAAGAATCGTTTGACTCTTATAGAATATATTCCTCCACTAGAATCCAATGAAATTTTAAAATGAAGAGATCTTTATTTTAAATAGTTCAAAATGCGTTGCAGAACGATTTATAAAACAATTGATACAGTTTGATTCCTCAACTCAATTAGTAGTGCTTCTAGAGACCACTTCTTCCCCATACTACGAGTGAAAGGGAAAATGTAAAGACTACCATTAAAACAGCCCAAGCGAGACTTACTATATCCATGTGAATTATGTCCCCTATCTCTATGATAGAATTATTCCATTATTGCTCACTAATAATAGTAGAATCAATGGTGCAGAGTCAAAAAGGGATTCTGACCGAAGACTGTTGATGAACCAATTCACTAAATACACTTCTAAAAAATTCCTCGAGAATTTCTAATCGGGAAAGACTAAACACAAGTAAACTACGCAATGACACCGCAAGGGAATGTTACTAATGGAACATGTAAGAATACTAAGGCCCATTCTTTTTTTGTTGACCTTTATAGGTAAAAAGCATAAATAGATAGATCGCTATCTATGTGAAATAGTCGGGAGACAGTATATTATATTCTTGGCGGGGGGTTGGCCCCCAAAAATTATTTCTTTTTGCTCTTTTTTATAAATTCTATAAAATAAAGTAAATTATCGATCCACTCTAATATTGATTGAATGTCCGAACACTCAGAGATTCTCGCGAGTCTGTATATACATAGCCATATACAGTATCTAAAAGATCTTCCGCCCTTGTCCACAATTACTAATTTAATTCGATTCGCTGTCCTACCCGCCGGCTATCCAATGGAATTTAAGACCCAATCATTAATATTAGTAGTAGAAGGGATCGGGAAGTCTTGATAGCCCTTCGACCATTATAATCTTTCCTGAAATCCTCGATACAACGATTTACAATCTTTTAGAAAACCCCCCCAACAGGTGTTTAAAATCAACCAAGTAGCAACAGTCCCTTTCTTCTGCTTATGCTGGGGAATAGTTCGGCGAGTTATATCAGCAGAACCGAATAAGAGATTTTGATTCTTTTGTTGATCAGGCGACACCCAGATTTGAACTGGGGAAAAGGGATTTGCAGTCCCCCGCCTTACCGCTCGGCCATGCCGCCAAAATGAGACATAAACCTAAGAGGTGAAAATTTTTCCTTTTTGGGGTGGATTACTAAACTTCTTGGTTTTTGTACTTGCACCTCGAATCCGATAATACCTTTTCTAAAATAAAAGAAATCCCTTCCCCCTTTTAATTATATTTGATTCACCCCTTCGATTGATTATATGGTATCTCAAAACACAATGCCTAAAAACTTCCCCTCGCTTTTCTATTGAAAAAACAAATGTGGATTTTCTGTTACAAAAGCTAAAATTTATGACAAGTTTGAACCATTAACTAGTGACTCCCGACTGCGAATTCATGAATGATTCTTGTATTTGAATTTCGAATTGTGTTTGCCTAATAACATAAGAAAATACAAATTGATATATAACTAATCAGTATTGATTCTTTTAAATAAAAAATACTTCTCAATTTCAATTATAACAACAATTATTAGTATATGTAAACCCCAGAACGGAAATTGTTACACAGATAGTCAATTGGCTATCTTATTTATATATGTTGCCTATAGGGAATTATCAGTAAATTATCACACTTCAAATTTTCATTGAATAAAAAATCGGTAAAAATGTCTCTCTTCTCTATAAATAATTTTTTGAACAATGGAATCCATTATAATAAAATATTAAATAGTTAAGGTTACGTGCTAAAAAACCGACTTTATATTGTTTCTGATTTTGATTTCTTTAGCTCAGCGAAAAGATCAAATACTGAA